GCTAGCGTAGCTTAATATAAAGCATAGCACTGATGATGCTAAGACGAGACCTAAGAAACTCCGCGTGCACAAAGGCATGGTCCCGACCTTATTATCAGCTCTAGCCCAACTTACACATGCAAGTCTCCGCAACCCAGTGAGTATGCCCTCAATCCCCCTCCCCGGGGACGAGGAGCGGGCATCAGGCACAAGTATTAGCCCAGGACGCCTAGCCGAGCCACACCCCCAAGGGTATTCAGCAGTGATAAATATTAAGCCATAAGTGAAAACTTGACTCAGTTAACGTTATATTGGGCCGGTAAAACTCGTGCCAGCCACCGCGGTTAGACGAGAGGCCCTAGTTGATATTTTAACGGCGTAAAGGGTGGTTAAGGATGAATGGAATTTTTTAAAGCCAAATGGCCCCTTGGCCGTCATACGCTTCTGGGTGTCCGAGGTCCTATATGCGAAAGTAGCTTTAATAACTAACCTGACCCCACGAAAGCTGAGGAACAAACTGGGATTAGATACCCCACTATGCTCAGCCGTAAACTTAGGCATCTAAATACAATGAGATGCCCGCCAGGGTACTACGAGCATCAGCTTGAAACCCAAAGGACCTGACGGTGTCTCAGACCCCCCTAGAGGAGCCTGTTCTAGAACCGATAACCCCCGTCTAACCTCACCACTTCTAGCCAACCCAGCCTATATACCGCCGTCGTCAGCTTACCCTGTGAAGGGTATAAAGTAAGCAAAATGGGCACAGCCCAGAACGTCAGGTCGAGGTGTAGCGCATGAGGTGGGAAGAAATGGGCTACATTTTCTACCACAGAATATTACGGATATGCACTGTGAAATAGTGCTTGAAGGAGGATTTAGTAGTAAAAGGGAAATAGAGTGTCCCTTTGAACCCGGCTCTGAGACGCGTACACACCGCCCGTCACTCTCCCCCGTCAAAACGCATCGAAGATAAATAACACAATAGCACTGACAAGGGGAGGCAAGTCGTAACATGGTAAGTGTACCGGAAGGTGCACTTGGATAAAACCCAGGGTGTGGCTGAGTCAGTCAAGCATCTCACTTACACCGAGAAGACATCCATGCAAGTTGGATCGCCCTGAGCCAAACAGCTAGCTCAATTACCCAATAACTAAACAATATAAATAAAACAAAATAAGCCTAACACCAAAAATTAAATCATTCTTTTACCTTAGTATGGGCGACAGAAAAGGTTACACCCGGAGCAATAGAAAAAGTACCGCAAGGGAAAGCTGAAAGAGAAATGAAATAACTTATATAAGCGCCAAAAAGCAAAGATTAAATCTTGTACCTTTCGCATCATGATTTAGCCAGTATACCCAAGCAAAGAGACCTTTAGTTTGAAACCCCGAAACCAAGTGAGCTACCCCGAGACAGCCTATTAAGGGCCAACCCGTCTCTGTGGCAAAAGAGTGGGAAGAGCTCCGGGTAGAGGTGACAGACCTACCGAACTTGGTGATAGCTGGTTGCCTAAGAAGTGAATAGAAGTTCAGCCTCGTACTCCCTGAATCAAAAGGTATAAAAAGATATTAGAGGGAAATATATGAGAGTTAGTTAAAGGGGGTACAGCCCCTTTAACAAAGGACACAACCTTTCCAGGAGGATAAAGATCATAATACATAAGACATCCTGTTCTAGTGGGCCTAAAGGCAGCCATCTAAACAGAAAGCGTTAAAGCTCAGACAGAAATAAGTTTATTATTCCGACAAGAAATCTTACTCCCCTAAATATTATTAGGCCAGCCCATGCCCACATGGGAGAGACTATGCTAAAATGAGTAACAAGAAGGCCAGCCCTTCTCCAAGCACAAGTGTAAGCCAAACCGGACCGACCATTGGCAATTAACGAACTCAACCCAAGAGAGTAGTGTGTATTACAACGAAACCAGGAAGAACCCACAGTAAACCCATCGTTACCCCCACACTGGCGTGCTATTAAAGGAAAGACTAAAAGAAGGGAAAGGAACTCGGCAAACACAAGCCTCGCCTGTTTACCAAAAACATCGCCTCCTGCAACACAACCAAGTATAGGAGGTCCAGCCTGCCCAGTGACTACAAGTTCAACGGCCGCGGTATTTTGACCGTGCAAAGGTAGCGCAATCACTTGTCTCTTAAATGGAGACCTGTATGAATGGCTAAACGAGGGCTTAACTGTCTCCCCCCTCCAGTCAGTGAAATTGATCTATCCGTGCAGAAGCGGGTATAATAATACAAGACGAGAAGACCCTTTGGAGCTTAAGGTACAAGAATCAGCCACGTCAAGCAACTTAATAAAGAGCAAAAACTTTGTGGATAATGATTTTTTACCTTCGGTTGGGGCGACCACGGAGGAAAAAAGAGCCTCCAGGTGGACTGGGAAAACATCCTAAAGCTAAGAGAGACATCTCTAGGCCGCAGAACATCTGACCAATCATGATCCGGCTGACAAAGCCGATCAACGAACCAAGTTACCCTAGGGATAACAGCGCAATCCTCTCCCAGAGTCCATATCGACGAGGGGGTTTACGACCTCGATGTTGGATCAGGACATCCTAATGGTGCAGCCGCTATTAAGGGTTCGTTTGTTCAACGATTAAAGTCCTACGTGATCTGAGTTCAGACCGGAGCAATCCAGGTCAGTTTCTATCTGTAACGCTGCTTCTTCTAGTACGAAAGGATCGAAGAAGGGGGGCCCATGCTTGAGGTACGCCCCACCCCTAATTTATGAAAACAAATAAATAAAATAAAGGGAGGGCCAAAACCCCAGCTGGCCAAAATAAGGACATACTGGGGTGGCAGAGCATGGTAAATTGCGAAAGGCCTAAGCCCTTTTAACCAGAGGTTCAAATCCTCTTCCCAGTTTATGATGAACATCTTAGTTACCCACCTGATTAATCCCCTAGCCTACATCGTTCCTGTACTTCTAGCAGTGGCCTTCCTAACATTAGTTGAACGAAAAGTACTAGGGTATATACAACTGCGAAAGGGACCAAACGTTGTAGGGCCCTACGGTCTCCTACAACCCATCGCCGATGGAGTTAAGCTCTTCATCAAAGAACCCATCCGACCATCCGCATCCTCTCCCTTTCTATTCCTAGCTACCCCCATGCTTGCCTTCACCCTTGCCATGACCCTATGAGCACCAATACCTATGCCCCTCCCGGTTACAGATCTTAATCTGGGGATCTTGTTTATTCTAGCCCTCTCGAGCCTTGCAGTATATTCCATCCTTGGATCAGGCTGAGCCTCAAATTCAAAATATGCACTAATTGGGGCCCTACGGGCCGTAGCCCAAACAATCTCCTATGAAGTAAGTCTGGGATTAATCCTTCTATCTACAATTATTTTTTCTGGGGGTTATACCCTCCAAACGTTTAATTCTGCCCAAGAAAGTATTTGATTATTTATCCCCGCCTGACCCTTGGCCGCAATATGATATATTTCAACACTAGCTGAAACTAACCGGTCGCCCTTTGACCTCACTGAAGGAGAATCGGAGCTCGTCTCCGGGTTTAATGTAGAATATGCAGGCGGTCCCTTTGCACTATTCTTCTTGGCTGAGTACGCCAACATCCTACTAATAAATACTCTTTCGGCTGTACTCTTCCTAGGGGCCTCACACATTCCCAGCATCCCTGAACTTACAACCATTAATCTTATGGCTAAAGCTGCACTTTTATCCATTGTATTTTTATGGGTACGAGCCTCCTATCCACGGTTCCGGTACGATCAGCTTATACATCTTGTGTGAAAAAACTTTCTTCCCATCACACTTGCTTTTGTACTATGACACACTGCCCTACCCATCGCACTAGCGGGGCTCCCCCCGCAACTATAGTTTGGAATTGTGCCTGAGAGCCCAAGGACCACTTTGATAGAGTGATTTACAGGGGTTAAAATCCCCTCAATTCCTAGAAAGAAGGGAATTGAACCCATACTCAAGAGATCAAAACTCTTGGTGCTTCCTTTACACCACTTTCTACAGGCGGGGTCAGCTAACGAAGCTTTCGGGCCCATACCCCGAACATGACGGTTAAACTCCTTCCCCCACCAATGAACCCATATGTACTTACAGCTCTACTCTCTAGTCTAGGACTAGGCACCACCTTAACTTTCGCCAGCTCTCACTGGCTCCTGGCCTGAATGGGCTTGGAAATTAATACGCTAGCGATTACCCCTCTTATGGCACAACACCATCATCCCCGCGCAGTGGAGGCAACTACCAAGTACTTCTTAACCCAGGCCACTGCAGCGGCTATGATCTTATTTGCAAGCACTACAAATGCCTGACTAACAGGTGAATGGACCATCAACAACCTCTCAAGTCCCGTTGCCAGCACAATGTTTACGGCTGCTCTTGCACTCAAGATTGGACTCGCACCAATACACTTTTGAATACCAGAAGTTCTACAAGGATTGGACTTGTTGACGGGCCTGATCATGTCTACCTGACAAAAACTTGCCCCGCTTGCACTAATTATTCAAGTAGCACAAACCGTTGACCCCATGCTACTTACAACACTAGGGGTCATATCCACATTGGTGGGCGGCTGGGGCGGACTAAACCAAACCCAACTACGTAAAATCTTAGCATACTCTTCAATTGCCCATATAGGCTGGATAGTGATTGTAATTCAATATGCCCCTCATCTTACTGTGCTTGCCCTAGCAACGTACATTATTATAACCTCGGCAGCATTCCTTACCCTGAAAATGCTGCTATCCACTAAAGTGAGCACACTAGCAACAGCCTGATCAAAAAGTCCCGTGCTAGCATCAGCAGCTGCCCTTGTTATACTCTCTCTAGGAGGCCTCCCACCCCTCACCGGGTTTATGCCAAAATGAATGATTCTGCAAGAACTTGGCAAGCAGGATCTTCCTATTATCGCCACAATTATAGCCCTCGCCGCGCTGATTAGTCTGTACTTCTATCTGCGACTATGTTACGCGATAACTCTTACCATTTCCCCTAACACCACGGCCTCAACCACCCCCTGACGGGCCCATACAACACAAACCTCCCTCCCCCTTGCCATTTTTACTGTTACTGCCCTTGGATTGCTGCCCATAACCCCAACCATCCTCGTACTCACCACCTAGGGGCTTAGGATAACATCAGACCAAGAGCCTTCAAAGCTTTAAGTAGAAGTGAAAATCTTCTAGCCCCTGATAAGGCCTACAAGGGATTAACTTGCATCGACTGATTGCAAATCAGACACTTTTATTAAGCTAAGGCCTTACTAGATGGGAAGGCCTCGATCCTACAAACTCTTAGTTAACAGCTAAGCGCTCAAGCCAGCGAGCATCCATCTACTTTCCCGCCGTCGCCTTCAGTAAGGCGGGAAAAGCCCCGGCAGAGTATTAATCTGCGTCTTCGGATTTGCAATCCAATGTGTTCTCACCACAGGGCTGATAGGAAGAGGACTTAAACCTCTGTCTTCGGGGCTACAACCCACCGCCTAAACGCTCGGCTACCCTACCTGTGGCAATCACACGCTGATTCTTCTCTACCAACCACAAAGACATTGGCACCCTTTATCTTGTATTTGGTGCCTGAGCCGGAATAGTGGGAACCGCTTTAAGCCTCCTTATTCGGGCTGAGCTAAGCCAACCTGGGTCGCTTCTAGGTGATGATCAAATTTATAATGTTATCGTTACTGCCCACGCCTTCGTAATAATCTTCTTTATAGTAATGCCAATTCTTATTGGCGGGTTCGGAAACTGACTCGTACCATTAATGATTGGAGCTCCGGACATAGCATTCCCGCGGATAAATAACATAAGCTTTTGATTATTACCACCCTCATTCCTATTATTGTTAGCTTCTTCTGGAGTTGAAGCTGGAGCCGGAACAGGATGAACGGTATACCCGCCTCTTTCAGGTAATCTAGCCCATGCTGGAGCATCAGTAGACCTTACAATTTTTTCACTACATCTAGCAGGTGTCTCATCAATTTTAGGAGCCATCAATTTTATTACTACAACTATTAACATAAAACCCCCAGCCATCTCCCAATACCAAACCCCCTTGTTCGTTTGATCCGTACTTGTAACGGCCGTACTGCTTCTCCTATCCCTCCCTGTCTTAGCTGCCGGAATTACAATACTTCTTACAGACCGTAACCTCAACACTACATTCTTTGACCCGGCAGGAGGAGGGGACCCTATCCTTTATCAACATTTATTCTGATTCTTTGGCCACCCGGAAGTCTATATTCTTATCCTTCCAGGATTTGGAATTATTTCTCATGTTGTAGCTTATTATTCCGGCAAAAAAGAACCATTTGGTTACATAGGCATAGTCTGGGCCATGATGGCTATTGGCCTTCTAGGCTTTATTGTATGAGCCCACCATATGTTCACTGTTGGTATGGATGTGGACACTCGTGCATACTTTACATCTGCAACAATAATTATTGCGATCCCAACAGGCGTAAAGGTATTTAGCTGACTAGCCACCCTTCACGGGGGATCAATCAAATGAGAAACACCCCTACTGTGGGCTCTTGGGTTCATTTTCCTATTTACAGTTGGCGGACTAACAGGAATTGTTTTATCCAACTCGTCACTTGATATTGTCCTTCATGACACCTATTATGTAGTTGCCCATTTCCACTATGTCTTATCAATAGGTGCTGTGTTTGCTATTATAGCAGCCTTTGTGCACTGATTTCCTCTGCTAAGCGGATATACCCTTCATAGCACCTGAACAAAAGTCCACTTCGCAGTTATATTTATTGGGGTAAACCTTACATTCTTTCCACAACACTTCCTTGGCCTAGCAGGTATACCACGACGGTACTCTGATTACCCAGACGCCTATGCCCTATGAAATACAGTGTCATCCATCGGGTCACTAATTTCTCTAGTGGCTGTAATCATATTCCTATTTATTCTATGAGAAGCCTTCGCCGCTAAACGAGAAGTGCTGTCCGTAGAATTAACAATGACAAACGTGGAATGACTTCACGGCTGCCCTCCTCCTTATCACACATTTGAGGAACCAGCATTCGTTCAAATTCAATCAAACTAACGAGAAAGGGAGGAATTGAACCCCCGTATGCTGGTTTCAAGCCAGCCGCATAGCCACTCTGCCACTTCCTTATGAAGACATTAGTAAAATGTAAATTATTCCACCTTGTCAAGGTGAAGTCGTGGGTTAAACCCCCACATGTCTTAAGCTCAAAGCTTAATGGCACATCCAACACAACTGGGATTCCAAGACGCAGCATCACCCGTTATAGAAGAACTTCTTCACTTCCACGACCACGCGCTAATGATTGTATTCCTAATTAGCACCTTAGTGTTGTATATTATTGTTGCAATAGTCTCTACTAAGCTTACTAATAAATATATTTTAGATTCTCAAGAAATCGAAATTGTATGAACCATTCTACCAGCCGTCATTTTAGTATTAATTGCCCTACCCTCCCTACGCATTCTTTATCTTATAGACGAAATTAATGACCCCCACCTAACAATTAAAGCAATAGGACACCAATGGTATTGAAGCTACGAATATACAGACTATGAAAACCTGGGCTTTGACTCCTATATAGTACCAACTCAAGACCTTACCCCTGGCCAATTCCGGCTCCTGGAGTCAGACCATCGAATAGTTATCCCAATAGAATCACCCATCCGTGTCTTAGTTTCTGCCGAGGATGTATTACACTCCTGAACTGTTCCATCTCTGGGTGTAAAAATGGATGCAGTCCCAGGACGACTTAATCAAACCGCCTTCATCGCCTCGCGCCCAGGGGTATTTTATGGGCAATGCTCCGAAATCTGTGGAGCCAACCATAGTTTTATACCAATTGTAGTTGAAGCAGTACCACTAGAATACTTCGAAAACTGATCCTCGTTAATACTAGAAGACGCCTCGCTAGGAAGCTAAATATTGGACAGAGCGTTGGCCTTTTAAGCCAAAGATTGGTGACTCCCGACCACCTCTAGTGAAATGCCACAATTGAACCCCGGCCCTTGATTCGCAATTTTAGTATTCTCCTGATTAGTCTTCTTAATTCTTATCCCAACGAAAGTCTTGAACCATGTTACACCGAATGAATTAACCCCAATAGGTGCTGAAAAACACAAAACTGAATCCTGAAACTGACCATGATAGTAAGCTTCTTCGATCAATTTGCAAGCCCTTCATATCTTGGAATCCCACTAATTGCCCTCGCAATTCTATTGCCCTCAGTGTGCTATCCCGCCCCCTTATCTCGATGAATTAATAACCGACTTATTACTGTTCAAGGCTGATTTATTAATCAATTTACTAGCCAACTAATACTTCCGTTGAACGTAGGAGGACATAAATGAGCACTACTATTGGCTTCATTAATAATCTTCTTGGTAACCATAAACATGGTGGGCCTACTACCATATACCTTTACACCCACAACACAACTATCACTTAATATGGGGCTTGCCGTACCATTATGACTCGCCACAGTAATTATTGGAATGCGAAATCAACCAACAGTTGCCCTAGGCCATCTTCTACCAGAAGGAACTCCCATCCTGCTGATCCCAGTACTAATTATTATCGAAACAATTAGCTTATTTATTCGACCATTAGCTCTGGGTGTTCGTCTTACAGCCAATCTTACCGCAGGCCACCTACTAATTCAACTTATTGCCACAGCTGTATTTGTTCTCTTACCTATTATACCAACAGTAGCAGTGCTAACTGCCACTGTTCTTTTACTATTAACACTATTAGAGATTGCAGTTGCAATAATTCAAGCCTATGTATTTGTACTTCTCTTAACGCTATATCTGCAAGAAAACGTTTAATGGCCCACCAAGCACATGCCTTTCATATAGTTGACCCAAGCCCATGACCCCTAACCGGAGCTATTGCTGCCCTGCTAATAACATCCGGCTTAGCAATTTGATTCCATTTCCATTCAACAACATTAATAACTTTAGGATTAATTCTTCTACTTCTCACCATATTCCAGTGGTGACGTGATATTATCCGAGAAGGGACCTTTCAGGGCCATCATACGCCCCCGGTACAAAAAGGGCTACGGTACGGAATAATTCTCTTTATTACTTCCGAAGTATTCTTTTTTCTTGGGTTCTTCTGAGCCTTTTATCATGCAAGCTTAGCACCAACACCGGAGTTAGGAGGATGCTGACCTCCCACGGGAGTCACCCCCTTAGACCCCTTTGAAGTGCCACTCCTCAACACAGCCGTACTACTAGCGTCGGGAGTCACAGTAACATGGGCTCATCACAGCATTATGGAGGGGGACCGAAAACAAGCTGTTCAATCTTTAGGATTAACCATCCTACTAGGGTTCTACTTCACCACTCTACAAGCCATGGAATATTATGAAGCACCTTTCACAATCGCAGACGGGGTATACGGCTCAACATTTTTCGTGGCCACCGGCTTCCATGGACTACATGTTATTATCGGATCAACTTTCCTGGCAGTATGCCTCCTCCGCCAAATCCAATACCACTTTACATCTGAACATCATTTTGGCTTTGAAGCCGCTGCCTGATACTGACACTTTGTTGACGTAGTTTGACTATTCCTTTACGTATCAATCTATTGATGAGGCTCATAATCTTTCTAGTATTAAAGTTAGTACAAGTGACTTCCAATCACACAGTCTTGGTTAAACCCCAAGGAAAGATAATGAATTTAATTATGACCGTTTTAATTATTACAATAACCTTATCCTCAGTCCTAGCCATTGTGGCTTTCTGGCTACCACAAATAACCCCGGACGCAGAAAAGCTATCACCATACGAATGCGGGTTTGACCCATTAGGATCCGCCCGTCTACCATTCTCCTTACGTTTTTTTCTCGTGGCAATTCTGTTCCTTCTTTTTGACTTAGAAATTGCTCTCCTCCTCCCACTACCATGGGGAGATCAGCTCGACAACCCTACTGAAACATTCTTCTGGGCAACAGCAGTCCTAATCTTACTAACTCTGGGATTAATTTATGAATGAGCCCAGGGTGGCTTAGAGTGAGCCGAATAGGGAGTTAGTCCAAAGTAAGACCTCTGATTTCGGCTCAGAAGATTGTGGTTCAACTCCACGACCCCCTTATGACTCCCGTACATTTTAGCTTTAGCTCAGCATTTATTCTAGGCCTAATAGGTCTAGCATTCCACCGAACCCACCTACTCTCCGCACTCCTATGCTTGGAAGGAATAATATTATCCCTATTCATTGCACTAGCGTTATGGACACTACAATTCGAATCCACCGGATTTTCAACAGCCCCAATGCTTCTCTTGGCCTTTTCTGCTTGTGAAGCTAGCACGGGTCTGGCACTCCTAGTTGCTACTGCTCGCACCCATGGAACTGATCGACTGCAGAGCCTTAATCTCCTGCAATGTTAAAAGTACTAGTTCCCACCATTATGATATTTCCAATAATTTGACTAGCCTCTCCTAAGTGGTTGTGAACGACTGCAGGCACACAGAGCCTCTTGATTGCTTTCATGAGTTTGATATGATTAAAATGAACATCTGAAGCCGGGTGAACTTCCTCCAACGCATATTTGGCTACAGATCCATTATCAGCACCTCTCCTAGTACTCTCATGCTGATTACTCCCACTTATAATTCTAGCCAGCCAAAACCACATTAGCCCTGAACCTATTAATCGACAACGCTCATATATTATGCTCCTTACCTCACTTCAAGCTTTTCTTATTATGGCCTTCGGAGCCACAGAGATTATTTTGTTCTATATTATGTTTGAAACTACACTCATTCCAACCCTTATTATTATTACCCGATGGGGTAATCAAGCCGAACGCCTCAACGCAGGCACCTACTTCTTGTTTTATACTTTAGCGGGTTCACTCCCGCTCTTAGTTGCCCTTCTTCTCCTTCAGCAATCCACAGGTACCTTATCAATGTTTATACTTCAATATTCGCAACCTATACAACTCGACTCCTGAGGCCATATGGTTTGGTGAGCCGGCTGCTTAATTGCATTTTTAGTCAAAATACCCTTATATGGAGTCCACCTTTGGTTACCAAAAGCGCACGTAGAGGCCCCTGTAGCGGGGTCAATAGTACTAGCAGCAGTTCTATTAAAATTAGGTGGCTACGGGATGATGCGAATAATAGTAATTCTAGACGCGCTATCAAAAGAGCTTGCCTACCCATTTATTATTTTAGCCCTCTGGGGTGTAATCATGACTGGGTCAATTTGTCTTCGGCAGACAGACCTAAAGTCACTAATTGCCTACTCATCTGTAGGCCATATGGGATTAGTAGCGGGGGGCATTCTAATTCAAACCCCCTGGGGATTTTCGGGAGCAATCATTTTAATAATTGCTCACGGGCTCGTGTCCTCAGCACTGTTTTGCCTGGCCAATACAGCGTACGAGCGAACCCATAGCCGAACAATAATTCTTGCCCGAGGACTACAAGTGATTTTTCCACTAGCTGCAGTATGATGATTCGTCGCTAATCTAGCAAACTTAGCACTACCCCCTCTCCCTAACCTTATAGGAGAAATCATGATTATTACAACCCTATTTGGTTGATCCCCATGAACTATTCTACTCACCGGGTTAGGGACATTGATTACAGCCAGCTATTCCCTGTATATGTTTCTTATATCCCAACGAGGCCCAACCCCAAACCACATTGTAGGACTCCAACCATTCCACACTCGGGAACACTTATTAGTAACGCTACATCTAGCTCCTATCATCCTCCTAGTAGCAAAACCAGAACTTATGTGAGGGTGATGTTATTGTAGGTATAGTTTAACCAAAATATTAGATTGTGATTCTAAAGACAGGGGTTAAAATCCTCTTACTCACCAAGGGAGAACAGAAAATAGTAAGTACTGCTAATCCTTACCCTCCACGGTTAAAATCCGAGGCTTCCTTGTGCTCTCAAAGGATAATAGTTCATCCATTGGTCTTAGGAACCAAAAACTCTTGGTGCAAATGCAAGTGGAAGCTAAAATGACACTGATAGTACACTCATCCCTCCTCCTAATTTTCTTCATCCTAATTTACCCCCTACTTACTACATTGGACCCTACCCAAGGGAAACATAACATAGCAGAAATATCCAAAACTGCCGTTAGCTCCGCATTTTTTGTTAGCCTTTTACCTCTTATAGTATTCCTTAACCTAAAAACAGAGGGTATTATTACGAACTGGCAATGAATAAATACTCAAACATTTGATATTAATATCAGCTTTAAATTTGACCACTACTCGCTGATTTTCGTTCCAATTGCTCTTTACGTCACCTGATCAATTCTAGAATTTGCACTATGATACATGCACTCTGACCCTAACATTGACCGGTTTTTTAAGTATCTCCTTACATTTTTAGTAGCCATAATTGTTCTAGTTACAGCCAACAACATGTTTCAATTGTTTATCGGATGAGAGGGGGTAGGGATTATGTCATTTCTACTTATTGGATGGTGACATGGCCGAGCGGATGCTAATACAGCAGCCCTTCAGGCTGTTATCTATAACCGAGTTGGGGATATTGGACTCATTATAACCATAGCTTGATTTGCAATAAACCTTAACTCCTGAGAAATCCAACAAATTCTTACCTTGTCAAAAAGCTTCGACATAACGATTCCCTTAATAGGACTCATTCTAGCGGCCACCGGGAAGTCAGCCCAATTTGGCCTCCATCCATGGCTCCCGTCTGCCATGGAGGGCCCTACACCAGTGTCTGCCCTACTTCACTCAAGTACTATAGTTGTTGCTGGTATCTTCCTCCTCATCCGCCTTCATCCTCTCATAGAAAATAATACTCTGGCTTTGACAACATGCCTCTGCCTCGGAGCATTAACCTCATTATTTACAGCCACCTGCGCCCTAACCCAAAATGATATCAAGAAAATTGTAGCCTTTTCAACATCGAGTCAGCTAGGCTTAATAATGGTCACTATTGGCCTAAATCAGCCCCAGCTAGCATTCCTTCACATCTCTACCCACGCCTTCTTCAAGGCCATGCTATTCCTATGTTCTGGATCAATTATTCACAGCCTAAATGATGAACAGGACATCCGAAAGATAGGGGGCTTGTTCAATATTATGCCTACCACCTCGACCTACTTCACCATCGGCAGCCTGGCCCTTACGGGGACCCCTTTCCTAGCCGGATTCTTCTCGAAAGACGCAATTATTGAAGCCCTCAACACCTCTTATCTTAACGCCTGGGCCCTAACTCTTACACTAATCGCCACCTCATTCACAGCAGTATATAGCTTTCGATTGGTATACTTTGTAATTATAGGAACTCCACGGTTCCTACCCCTAGCCCCAATTAATGAAAATAACCCACTGGTCATTAATTCTATTAAACGACTTGCCTGAGGAAGCATCATTGCGGGGCTTATTATTACACAAAACTTCCTCCCCATGAAGGCACCCGTTATGACAATGCCTACTATCTTGAAGATAGCAGCCCTTGCAGTGACAATCGTAGGACTTCTGGTGGCCATCGAATTAGCGAGCTTAACAAACAAACAAATAAAAATTACCCCTACCATTACTGCCCATCACTTTTCTAACATGCTAGGGTTTTTTCCTACAACTGTTCACCGTCTTTTCCCTAAAGCCAAACTTACCCTTGGACAATCAGCTGCCACCCAGCTCGACAAGACATGACTTGAAGCCGTTGGACCAAAAGGCGTGGCGCTAACGCAAGCAACTATAACAAAAGTTACAGGAAATGTTGCACGAGGAATAATCAAAACGTATCTTACCATCTTCCTCCTAACCCTAGTCTTAGCCGTTATTCCTATCCTCCTTTAAACCGCGCGGAGGGTCCCGCGGCTTAGGCCACGGGTTAATTCTAAAACAACAAGCAGCGTCAACAACAGCACCCATGCACAGGAAACTAGCAAGCCCCCACCAGACGAATATATTACAGCTACACCACTAATATCCCCTCGTAAAACAGAAAATTCTTTTAACCCATCTGCCGCCACCCATGAACCCTCATATCAGCCTCCCCATAATAGCCCCGCTGCTAGACTCACTATTACCAGATAAATCACAACATATCCCAGAACAGAGCGGCTACCTCAAGCTTCTGGAAAGGGCTCAGCAGCCAAGGCTGCCGAGTAAGCAAAAACTACCAGCATTCCTCCTAAATAAATTAAGAAAAGTACCAGTGACAAAAAAGAACCTCCATGGCCAACCAAAACCCCACATCCAACCCCAGCTGCGACCACTAAACCAAGCGCAGCAAAATATGGTGTAGGATTTGAGGCAACAGCGACTAGCCCTACAACCAAAGCTATTAGTAACACAAACATAAGATAGGTCATAATTCTTGCTCAGATTTTAACCGAGACCAATGACTTGAAGAACCACCGTTGTTATTCAACTACAAGAACCATCATGGCAAGCCTACGAAAGACTCACCCCCTAATTAAAATTGCTAACAGTGCACTAGTTGACCTGCCAGCACCATCCAACATCTCAGCATGATGAAACTTTGGCTCTCTTCTGGGACTATGCCTAGCCACTCAAATCCTAACCGGCCTATTCCTAGCCATACACTATACCTCAGATGTTTCGACCGCATTCTCATCGGTAGTCCATATTTGCCGGGACGTAAATTATGGCTGACTAATCCGCAACGTGCATGCCAACGGAGCATCATTCTTCTTTATCTGTATTTATATACATATTGCCCGAGGCCTATACTACGGATCCTACCTCTATAAGGAAACCTGAAATATTGGTGTGGTCCTTCTACTTCTTGTTATGATGACAGCCTTCGTAGGATATGTCCTGCCATGGGGTCAAATGTCTTTTTGAGGTGCCACAGTAATTACCAACCTCCTATCCGCCGTACCATATGTAGGTGATGTTCTAGTCCAATGAATTTGGGGCGGGTTCTCAGTAGATAATGCAACACTAACACGATTCTTCGCATTTCACTTTCTGTTTCCATTTGTAATTGCTGCTATAACCATCTTGCACCTCCTGTTTTTACATGAAACTGGGTCAAATAACCCGATTGGGCTCAACTCAGACGCAGATAAAATCCCCTTCCACCCATACTTTACATATAAAGATTTGCTTGGCTTCGTAATTATACTTTTTCTACTTATGCTTTTAGCACTATTTTCTCCGAATCTGCTAGGAGACCCAGAAAACTTCACCCCCGCCAACCCCCTAGTCACGCCACCACACATCAAGCCAGAGTGATATTTCCTGTTCGCCTATGCTATTCTCCGATCCATTCCAAACAAACTTGGTGGTGTACTTGCTCTACTATTTTCTATTCTAGTTTTAATGGTCGTGCCTCTGCTCCATACCTCCAAGCTACGAGGACTAACATTCCGCCCAATCACCCAATTCCTATTCTGGACTCTAGTGGCAGACATGATTATCTTAACATGAATTGGCGGCATACCAGTAGAACACCCATTTATTATTATTGGACAGGTCGCATCCGCCCTGTACTTTGCACTGTTTCTCATTTTTATACCACTAGCAGGGTGAGTAGAAAATAAAGCACTGGAATTAGCCTGCCCTAGTAGCTTAGTTTTAAAGCATCGGTCTTGTAATCCGAAGATCGGGGGTTAAATCCCCCCCTAAGGCCTCACGAAGCAGGCTTCAGCACTCACAGGGGGGCCCAGGGGGGCCCAGGGGGCCCCCCTCACCGCCCACAGGTTTTTAGCACCCAGAAAAGAGAGATTTTAACTCTCACCCCTGGCTCCCAAAGCCAGAATTCTGAACTAAACTATTCTCTGGGGATATATCATCCTTTATGGTTTAGTACATAATATGCATAATTTTACAACAATGTGCTAATACATGTATGTATTATCACCAACTTATTATTTTAACCACAAAGCAAGTACTAAATTCTAAGACATACATAAGCATAAAATTAAGACACAGAAATACTTCTACATTAAGCCGGGTAATATATTAATCCCTTAAAACTTGACCTCAAATCTTTCCTTGAAATTCCTAACTAAAATCGCATCCGAGAATATTAATGTAGTAAGAAACCACCAACGATTTACATTAAGGCACATCATGCATGATGGAATCAGGGACACAGGGCGTGGGGGTCGCACACTGTGAACTATTACTGGCATCTGGTTCCTATTTCAGGGGTACAACTGGAGTATCCCCCATTCGGATAATTATACTGGCATCTGATTAAGCCAGTGGTGTGGTACATATGGTTCATTACCCACCTAGCAAAGCTTCTCTTATATGCATAACGTTCTCTTTTTTTTCTTCATCTCATCTTGCATCTCAGAGTGCAGGCTCAAATACTGACTAAAGTTGAGCATTTTCCTTGTATGTGATAACAAATATTCATCATCGTAAGACATAATTTAAGAACCTCATTATACTCACTCAGGTGCATACATACTTATTTCTTGCTTAACTTATCCTTACATAGTGCCCCCCTTTTGGGTTTTCGCGCGTCAAACCCCCCTACCCCCCTACGCTCAGTAAATCCTGTTATCCTTGTCAAACCCCTAAAGCAAGGAGGACCCGAGAACGTATCAGCCAACAAGTTGAAGTATAAATTGGCATGCCGCGTTATATATATATATATATATATATATGTGCACCCACTTTTATTTTTCGTATTTGCTAATCACGTGTGAACCCCTACTAAAATTTTGTAAAAAGGGGCTCGACACTTAATATTCTAATGTTTTTTAAC